CTTCAAGAATAAATAATCTTAGTCCTACAAGTTCTAATGCTAAAAAATTCGAAAACCAAGAAATGTTAAAAAGAATAAATGCTCAATTAATCTGTAAATTATCTCCTTTTTTAAAATTTTTCATTGAAAAAATATACACCGATATCTTTTTATCTATCATTAATATTCCCAGAATAAATACAGAACTTTTGCTTAAATTAACAAAAAAAATTATTGATAAATCCATTTACAATAATGAAAGAAAACAAGAAAGAATTAATAAAAAAAAGAAAACTCCAATTCCGTTTATTTCGAGTATAAAAAAACCACTTGATAATATTAGTAATATTAAAGCAACTTCAGAGATTTTTTATGACTTATCCTATGTACCACAAGCATATGTATTTTACAAATTAGCAAAAATCCAAGTTACTAACTCGTTAAGATCTGTTGTTCAATATCAAGGAATCCCCTTTTTTCTTAAGCCTAAAATAAAGGATTCTTTTGAAACACAAGGAATGCTTGATTCGAAATCAGCAGATAACAAACTTCCTAGTTATGAAATGAATCCATGGAAAAGCTGGTTAAGAGGACATTCTCAATATCATTTATCTCAGATTGGATGGTCGAAATTAATACCAGAAAAATGGCGAAATATATTTCGTCAGCATCGTATAGCTAAAAAGGCAAATTTTAGCAAACGGCATTCATACGAAAAAAACCCATTAATGAATTCCAAAAAACAAAAACAATTTGAAGTATATTCATTATTTAATCAAAAAGATAATTTTCTAAAATACTATCGATATGATCTTTTATCATATAAATTTCTTCATTATGAGAGGAAAACGGAATGCTTTTTTTATGGATCTTCCTTTCAAGGAAATACGAACCACGAGATTTATTATACCATACCTAAAAAAAAAAATTTTGATATGCTGAGGAATATCCCTATTAAAAATGATCTAGGAAAGATCCATACGGAAAAACCGGTGAATAGAAAATATTTTGATTGGGAAATTTTAAAATTTGATTTTATACAAAAAGTCGATATTGAGGCCTGGATCAGAATCGATACCAATAGGAATCAAAATACTCAAATTCGTACGAAAAATTCTCAAATAAGTTATAAAAAAGATTTTTTTGATCTTAAGATCCCAGAGATCAATTTACCAAACTCTCACAAGGGATTTTGCGACTGGATGGGAATGAATGAAAAAATGCTAAAGCATCCCATATCCAATCTGGAACTTTGGTTCTTCCCAGAATTTTTCTTACTTTATAAGACATATAAAATGAAACCTTGGTTTATACCAAGTAAATTACTTCTTTTAAATTTAAATAGAAGTGAAAATAAAAAGATCAATGAAAAAGAAAAAGGTGCTTTTTTGATAGCATCAAATAAAAAGCATCGAAATCAAGAAGACAAAGAACCGACAAGTCCAGGAGAGCGGAGATCCGTCCTCTCACAACAAAAAGATATTGAAGAAAATTATGCAAGATCGAACATGAAAAAAGGGAAAAAGCAAAAACAATACACGAAAGCCGAACTACATTTGTTCCTGAAACGTTATTTGCTTTTTCAATTGAGATGGGATGGGACTTTGAATCAAAGAATGATCAAAAATATCAATGTATATTGTCTCCTGCTTAAACTGATAGATCTAAGAAAAATTACTATATCCTCGATTCAAAAAAAAGAAATGAGTTTGGATATAATGATGATTAATAAAAATTTAACCCTTTCCGAATTTATGAAGAAGGGAGTATTTATTCTAGAACCCATTCGTCTGTCTGAACAAAAAGATGGGAAATTTATTATGTATCAAACCATAGGTATTTCATTGGTTCATAAGAATAAGCATCAAAAATACCAAGAGCAAGGACATGCTTCTAACAATAATTTTAATGAAACTATTTCAACCCATCAAAGAATAACTGGAACTAGAGATAAAAATCGTTTTGATTTACTTGTTACCGAAAATCTTTTATCCTTTAGACTCCGTAGAAAATTGAGAATTCTTATTTGTTTGAATTCAAAAAATAGAAATTCTATAGAGAAAAATCCGGTATTTTGGAACGTAAAAAACAGCAGCCAAGTTTCACATGACAATAACCATCTTGATAGAGATAAAAATCAATTAATGAAATTAAAGCTCTTTCTTTGGCCTAATTATCGATTAGAAGATTTAGCTTGTATGAATCGTTATTGGTTTGATACCAATAACGGTAGCCGTTTCGGTATGTTAAGGATACATCTGTATCCACGATTGAAAATTTTTTGATAATACACTTTTTCTATATATCCTATACCCTATATATATAATAGGGTATATAAAAGCAAACAAATACACAGATGACATGTCTTATCTCATATTTCATTCTAGTATCCAATATCAAATGAATAATGTCTGAATTCGAGCTCGAAATGAATCAATGGAACCCTCTTTCTTTTAGGTCTAAATTCCTCGACCAAAAAATGTACCAACCCTTTCTAGTCCTATCTAAAACCAATTAAAAAGTGGATTGATTGATTTGAATTCAGGAAATTAGGAGTTCATAAAGAAATTTTGATTAGATTATTGTATATACCACATTTAAATTAATGGCATTATTATTACTGATCGGTAAAATCCATATCTGTATCTGTAAAAAAGGCAGGGGGCGTTTTTTTATGGTAAAAAATGCATCGATTTCGGTTATTTCTCAAAAAGAAAACGAAGACCCTAGGGGGTCTGTTGAATTTCAAGTATTCAGTTTCACCACTAAGATAAGGAGACTTACTTCACATTTGGAATTGCACAAAAAAGACTTTTCATCTCAGAGAGGTTTGCGAAAAATTTTGGGAAAACGTCAACGGATGCTGGCCTATTTGTCAAAAAGAAATAGGGGGCGCTATAAAGAATTAATTGGGGAGTTGGATATTCGAGAGATAAAAACTCGTTAATTTGAAGGGTGCTACCATTTGAGCTTAGTCGTTTAAATTTTGATGAACTTCTTTCTTTTTACTTTCAGCAATGCATGGAAGAATGACTCGAGAAAAACTTATGATTCCACCAATTACAAGAAAAGACCTCATGATAGTCAATATGGGCCCTCACCACCCATCAATGCATGGTGTTCTTCGATTGATCGTTACTCTCGATGGTGAAGATGTTATTAACTGTGAACCGGTATTGGGTTATTTACATAGAGGGATGGAGAAAATTGCGGAAAATCGAACAATTATACAATATTTGCCTTATGTAACACGTTGGGATTATTTAGCTACTATGTTCACAGAAGCAATAACCGTAAACGGGCCCGAACAGCTGGGGAATATTCAAGTACCTAAAAGAGCTAGCTATATCAGAGCTATTATGTTAGAGTTGAGTCGTATCGCTTCCCATTTGTTATGGCTTGGTCCTTTTATGGCAGATATTGGGGCGCAGACTCCTTTCTTCTATATTTTTCGAGAACGAGAATTGATATATGACCTATTTGAAGCTGCTACCGGGATGCGCATGATGCATAATTTTTTTCGTATCGGCGGAGTTGCTGCTGATCTACCTCATGGCTGGATAGATAAATGTTTGGATTTTTGCGATTATTTTTTAACCGGGGTTGCTGAATATCAAAAGCTTATTACACGGAATCCTATTTTTTTAGAACGGGTTGAGGGCGTAGGTATTATTGGCGGAGAAGAAGCACTAAACTGGGGTTTATCAGGACCAACGCTACGAGCTTCCGGAATACAATGGGATCTTCGTAAAGTTGATCGTTATGAGTGTTACGAGGAATTTGATTGGGAGATTCAATGGCAAAAAGAGGGGGATTCATTAGCTCGGTATTTAGTACGAATTGGCGAAATGACAGAATCTATAAAAATTATCCAGCAGGCTCTGGAAGGAATTCCAGGGGGGCCCTATGAGAATTTAGAAAGCCGACGCTTTGATCGAATAAAAGATCCCGAATGGAATGATTTTGAATATCGATTTATTAGTAAAAAACCTTCTCCGACTTTTGAATTGTCCAAGCAAGAACTTTATGTAAGAGTCGAAGCACCAAAAGGAGAATTAGGAATTTTTCTGATAGGAGATCGGAGTGTTTTTCCTTGGAGATGGAAAATTAGACCGCCGGGTTTTATCAACTTGCAAATTCTTCCCCAGTTAGTTAAAAGAATGAAATTGGCTGATATTATGACGATACTAGGTAGCATAGATATTATTATGGGAGAAGTTGATCGTTGAAATGATAATTGATACAACAAAAATAGAAGCTATCAATTCTTTTTTCAGATTGGGATCCTTAAAAGAAGTCTATGGGATCATATGGATGCTTATCCCTATTTTCATTCTTGTATTAGGAATCACATTAGGTGTACTAGTAATTGTTTGGTTAGAAAGAGAAATATCTGCAGGGATACAACAACGTATTGGACCCGAATACGCGGGGCCCTTGGGAATTCTTCAAGCTTTAGCAGATGGTACAAAACTACTTTTCAAAGAAAATATTCTTCCATCTAGAGGAGATACTCGTTTATTCAGTCTCGGTCCATCCATAGCAGTCATATCCATTTTACTAAGTTATTCATTAATTCCTTTTAGCTATCGCTTTATTCTCGCCGATCTTAGTATTGGTGTTTTTTTATGGATCGCTGTTTCAAGTCTTGCTCCCATTGGACTTCTTATGTCGGGATATGGATCAAATAATAAATATTCTTTTTTAGGTGGATTAAGGGCTGCTGCTCAATCAATTAGTTATGAAATACCATTAACCTTATGTGTATTATCAATATCTCTACGTGTGATTCGCTGAGACATAAAATTTCCCTTATTTATTTTCTTTCTAGCAAGAAAGTTAAATGATTGGAATATCCATTTTTTTATTCATCATTGGGTTGATGAATTAAACCAGATAGTTATATGAGTGAAATAAAACGGCTTAAAATTTTGCTGTTAAAGGAATTTAATCTCATTTCCTATGTACAAGAAGTAAGTGAAAGTAAACATAAGCAGTCCAGACTGTTTATCCCAAGATTG